AGTATATAAGAGGGGTTGTATTTATTAAACAGATATATAGGCAGATATAGATATATCTATATATTCCCCTTCTATTGCCCTTCTATTTTTATTCCATGAAAATAAAAATTTGAATAAAATTTCCTGAGAATTCCCTCTAGGCAACCTATATAAAATAAGATAACCAATTAAATATCTGTGTAACAATTTATGTTCTGGGGTTTACATATACCCATATATATTGTTATAATTGAAATGTATAAATTGAAAATAAAAAATACTTAATAAACGCTGATTTGATTAGTTATGTATCATTTTTAAGTTTCTTGTGTCATTAGGAAACCACAATTTTATATTAAAATCCAAGACTCATTCATGAATTTGCAGCCAGGAGTCAATAGTTAATGGTTCAAATTTGTCATCAACTTGTTTTTTTGTGACTAAAAATACACATTTTTCTTTTCAATAGAAAAGGGAGGGGAAGTTTTTAGGTATTATGTTTGTGTGTTTTGAGATACTATACAATCAATCGAAGAGGTGGATCAAATTAAATCAAAAAGAGGAAAGGGCTCTTTTTTCGGAAAATAATTAAGAAAAAAAGGCTTCCAAGATACAAGTACAAAAGAAAAAGAAGAGGTTCAGTAATCCAACCTTAAGCAGGAAAATTTCCATCTATTTTTTTGTATTATTTTGGCGATATGGCCGAGTGGTAAGGCGGGGGACTGCAAATCCTTTTTCCCCAGTTCAAATCCGGGTGTCGCCTGATCAATAAAAGACTCGAAATCTCTTATTCTGTTCTGTTGATATATACTCACCTAATTTTTCCCGGCAGTAGAAACGGATTGTGCATTTGGCCTGGGGGTTTTCTAAAATATTCAAATATTGTAGTAAATCTAGTATTAAAAAGATTCTAATGGTGGAAGGGCTATCACGACTTTCAAGATCCCCCTCTACTACTAATGTAGTGTATACTAGCTGAGTCTTGAATTCTGTTGGATAGACAGATTGGATAGACAGATACGAAATCTAATTAAATTAGCAGTTTAGTTGTGTAAAGACCGGAAGAGCCTTTATATACTTAATATACTTATACTTAATAATAAGAATACTTACTGTATATCTATACAGACTCACGAGAATTTATGAGTGTTCACATTCAATATGTGACTGAATGGAGAATATAATTAACTTCTATAGAGATAAAAACGGCAAAAAGAACAGGCCTTATTATTCTTATATGTTCCATTAGTAACATTCCCTTAAGGTGTCATTGCCTATTTTACTTGTGTTTAGTCTTTCCCAATTAGAAGTCGTATAGGAATTTAGTAGAAGTTATTGGGATTAGTTCATCAACAGTGTTCGGTTAGAATCCCTTTTTGACTCTGCGCCGTTGATTCCACTATTATTAATGAGCAATAATGGAATAATTCCTTCATAGAGATAGGGGACATAATTCACATGGATATAGTAAGTCTTGCTTGGGCTGCTTTAATGGTAGTCTTTACTTTTTCCCTTTCACTCGTAGTATGGGGAAGAAGTGGACTCTAGAGGTACTACGAATTGATTGAGGAATCAAACCATATCAATTGTTTTATAGATCGTTCTGCAACATGTTTTGAATTATTTAAAAAAATATCTTCATTTAGGACTTACCTTACATTCGTAAATTTTCTATTTCAATGGACGGGCTCTTCCCATAATTTTAATTTTAGATGGATACTAAAGAAGGCCCGACTCCCTTTTTGTTTCCCTCTTTACTTTTCCTGCTCAAAAAGGAATTTTTTAAGTGTATACACGATTTCTATGAGAAAAAATTAGGCAAAGTCGTTGTATAACGAGAGAATATGCATAATAAGATCTTGCCTTGGGAGTCACATATTGCGCACTTCCCGATTCTTTTATTATTTTAGAAATGGAATTTCGACTTTATCAGGGTTTCAAGCATTAAAAATTTGTGAGGTTTATTTTTTTATTATACTTATTCCCTTTTAAAATCCGAAGAAGTGCCCATAGAACTCCTGTCAATTTTTTCTTAGGAATAGATGCCGATAATGCTTTTTCCTTCGTTGACGAGACTCAGATTGCAAACAATAAGAAATCTCTAAATTAGAACTAGAAAGTAAGACAAGACAGTTTTTTAATATTGATCGAAAAAAAGATGTATCAAAAAAGAGAATTGGTTCTATGTAAATTCCATATATTATCTTGATATTTACATATATCAAGATAATATTGTAGATTGATCGACACGAAGTCCCTGTCTTTATTATCTTTATTATAAAGTACAACTTTATACACTACACTAACACTAATAGATATGGTAAGAAAGAAATATATATTTCTTTCTTACTATACTATAGTATCGGATCTGATAGAATACTGTCGATTCTAGTCCGCTCATTTCTTTTAAGACGCCAAATTGGAATCATTTTCTCTTTTTTTATTCAATCTTTGATAAGAACTCAGAAGTCAAGTTTCATTCAAATTAATTAATCCTTTTTATTTTGATTTTGAGTTTCCG